ATCGAAATATAGCTGCTACACCAAAACTAGGCGCAAAGAACCAACCAGACTGACCCAGTGGATAAATTAGGAATACAGAAACAAAAACAGCAATTGGACCAGAGAATGCGATTGCATTATAAGGCCGCAATTGAACAGATCGAGCAAGTTCAAATTGACGTAACATAAAACCTATTAATCCGAAAGCACCGTGGAGAGCAACAAAAGTCCACAGACCACCTAACTGACACCAACGGGTAAAATCTCCCTGTGCTTCAGGACCCCACAGTAACAACAAAGAGTGTGCTAAACTATTAGCAGGAGTAGAGACTGCAGCAGTTAAGAAGTTACAACCTTCCAAATAGGAACTTGCCAATCCATGGGTATACCATGAAGTTACAAAGGTGGTACCTGTGAACCAACCCCCCACGGCGAAATAGGCGCAAGGAAAGAGCAATAGACCAGACCAACCCACAAAAACGAAACGGTCCCTCCGTAACCAGTCATCCATAATATCAAATAAATCATTTTCATCTTTGGTAAATTTACCAAGAGCTATAGTCATAGTGATCCTCCTATTCAACTACTTGAACCATTTCCGAACACCTCATAGCATTTTCAGGGATGGGACCTTCGAGGCTTTTTTCATTTTATATATGATTTCTCGTAGACTGTCCCTTCTTTATCTAATAGGTTTCGAATAGAAAAATCCTTTTTTAGTCTGCTGATACCTAACCTAGGTCAAATCCATGAACTTAATTACTTTCTATTCTTTTAAATACCCTAAGCCATGAATCAGTAATTGTCTTATGACTCGTAAACCAGATAAGATCTACTACTCTCCTTTTATCAAATAATCTTATTTATTCTTGAATCTTCTTCGTGAAATAAAAAGAAATAGTTAATGGATTTTTCTATTATTTTTATAGATATAGATCCGAAAATAAATAATAGAAATGTAATTTGATCTTTTCTTGTATTCGGAAAAAATATATTTTAAAGTCAAATGAGTTGTATGTTGGAACTTACTTACAAAAAGCCCTTCTGCATAAAGTAGGGGAGTAGCAATTTATTCCTATCGAAAAAAAACCTCTAGGAACAATAAGATTGAATCAGAAATATCGACAGATTATTACGGAGTCCAAACCAAAGAGATATTAAAAACAAAAAAAGATCCACTGTTCGAATTTCATTTCTATCCAATTTGAATATCAGAATAGTAGATATAGTTCTGATTCAATGGGTTAGGTCCACTTACTTTTTTTTTTAGAATTTTTCCCATTTTTTTGATTGGAATAAAAAAAAAATAGGACTATCTGACAATTATAGGAGATATCACATTCTAAAAAAAGATAAGAATATATATTATAGAAATAATTATATATATAAATAAGAATATTTGACTTTCTAACTAGAATTAGTTTACTACTAGACTCGAATAATTAGCATAATCATAATAACTTATTAGAATTAATAAGTTAAAAATTGCATTTTTTAATGCAATTATACTATTCCTTAAGTTTTTTATTTTAGTTACAAACGGAAACTTCTTAAAAATATCAAGAATATCTCTCAAATAGGAATACTACTCTTGGCATTTTATGAAAAAAAAGTAAAAAGCCCCTTATCGGATTTGAACCGATGACTTACGCCTTACCATGGCGTTACTCTACCACTGAGTTAAAGGGGCCTCATTTGATTCAATTCCGAAATAAGGAACCAGCCCATATGAGTTTCCTACATCTATTTGTTACTGCATATAGTTATTATATATAATAAATACGAATATTTGTTACTGCATATAGTTTCTTAATATATAAATAAGATTAGAATATATTTACATAGATCTATTTTTTGTACATAGTTAAGGAATAAAAAATTGGATTGACCTAGTAATATGAATAGAGTATAGTTAAAAAATGATTTTTATTGGATTTTAGAATGATAAATAAATATCAATGGAATGAATTTTTTCAAAACCGATTCGAATTAAAGTCATCCTCATCATAACACGAAATTCATTTCTTTGATATATGTACCCATTACACTAATTCAAATATTTCATCGAATCATATCACTCCATTATATTGACAATTTCAAAAAACTGTTCATACTAGGAACATAGTATAATGGCGGTTGGGCAAGTATGCCCCCATCGTCTAGTGGTTTAGGACATCTCTCTTTCAAGGAGGCAACGGGGATTCGACTTCCCCTGGGGGTAGGTTACTATGAAAGGAAATTGATCAATCCGGGATTATCAATTAACGACTGAAATTGATTCTTCCTGGGTCGATGCCCGAGTGGTTAATGGGGGCGGACTGTAAATTCGTTGACAAGATGTCTACGCTGGTTCAAATCCAGCTCGGCCCAAAAATTTGATGATCCACCATTTGTTGTTTTATGAAAATGACCGATGTGCTCGGATACGTACGTATTACATATTTTTTCTACAAATTAGGATTTTGCTAAATTCCGTACAGAATCTTTAAGTATAAAGTCTAAGGAAAACTTTAAAGTAAAAAAAAAAAAGAGTCTTTTTTTTTTTTCATTGATTCATTTTTCAATTGATTTGGCAATAACGAACGGATTACGAGTAATCCGTGTCGATCTGCGCTAAAGTGCAGACCCATATATATATTTTATATCAATATATAAAAAAGCCCACCTCTTTCAGTTACAGTACAACGGTTGAATCTCAAATCAAATAGAACAAATAGAAAAAAAGGGTTTGAATTAAATTGTAAGAATATGTATGCTATACGATTTATTCCCTGGGATTGTAGTTCAATTGGTCAGAGCACCGCCCTGTCAAGGCGGAAGCTACGGGTTCGAGCCCCGTCAGTCCCGATGGATATAAATACAATCAAAAAAATATTATTTATAACAGGGACCCCCCCTTTTTTTTATTTCTTTTTTAGTTTAAGGTATAAAATATATAATATAAATAATAAAGTAAAGGTTCCGATCGATGAAGAAAGAAATAAAAAAAGGCATTTTGGATTGCATCAGAAAGTAAAATTTTTTTATTTGGTATGGATAAAAGATCTTCCTATGTTATACTATTAAATTCTCGACTATGAATCGATTTGATAGCTCAGATATTGTTCTTCGTGATATTGATTCGATTTGATATAATCGAAATAAAATCGATACCATTGAATTTACCGCCGAAAGATTGAACACTTATATGGGATTAAATCCCGAAGTATTAATTTTATTAGAAATTAAAGAGAAAGAAAACATAGAGATTATGGAAGTAAATATTCTCGCATTTATAGCTACTGCACTCTTCATTCTAGTTCCTACTGCCTTTTTACTTATAATTTACGTAAAAACGGTAAGTCAAAGTGACTAATTTTACTTAAAAATGACTTCTGATTTCTTATCAATGCAATGATTGATAATGATTGAATAAAAAAAAATGAAAAAAGGGTTTCAATTTCGGTTCTTAGTTTTAAATGAAATGATCAGACTACAATCAGCAAAATTTTATGAAATTCATATAGTATAGTCGAAAGAAATCAAATCTATTTCTTTCGACTATACTATCTATTATGGTAGTCTATAAAGTTTGACTCTATGTTTTATTGATTTGAAAAAAGAAAAGGGTTTAATATGTACCAATCCATCTATCTATATCTATAAATAAATATTTATTTTCATATTAATACTATCTATAGATGGCTATATATCGATATAGAATTTTTCTATTTCTGATTCTTTTCAGAGTCCCGGTATCATATTCGGTAGGATATTTAATATAATTTCTTATATTATAAATATAGTATTTTAGCATTCAAAAAATGAATTGATTAAATAATTGACAGATGATCCGGGGGTTCCACGAATTCTATGGAAAAATTTTTTCATATTTCGAAAAGATTGGTAGTAACCAGTTCATCGAAATAGACATCTTAGAAACAATTTGGTTGGAATGGGAATCCATTTCCCATTATTTGTATTCCCTTGACTTTAAAAATACGAAGATGGTTACAATTCAAATATTTGTTTGATTGAAAGAGTATTTTCAATATTATACATTATACATAGAATACATTCCACCACTGGAATACAATAGAATTAAAAAATGCAGATATAATTGCATTTAATTAATTAGTATTAATCAAATAACTATAACTAAATTCAATCGTTAAAAAATTGAAGAACCCAGCTATAAAACATTTGATCCCTTAACTCAATTAAAAGTACCCTTAGAGTCCACTTCTTCCCCATACTACAAGGGAAAGGGAAAATGTAAAAACTACCATTAAAGCAGCCCAAGCAAGACTTACTATATCCATGTAAATTTTGTCTCCTATCGCTATCAATATGAAGGAATTATTTCATTATTGTTTACTAATTTTTCTTGTATTCTTTTCTTATTTAATTTTCACTAAAAATTTTATAATAATAGTGGAATCGCTGGTACAGAGTCAAAAAAAGATTCCTGGATAACATAATTGATCAAACAATTCAATAAATCCAATTATAACATCTAACAAGTTCTTATCTGATTTCTAGTAGAATTGAAAAAAAAATATTATGCAAATATTATGCATAAATAAAAAATATCCAGAGATATCTTTGGAAGTATTAAGGGAATGAATCTTACTAACAGGTAGTAAGAAAAAGATCTATGTTTTAGTTTGCCCCATTTCATTAAGTGAAATGTCAAAAATATAGAATCAAGATAGATTCTTTTTTATATTCTTCTCTTATTTGCATTTCATCTAATCCTTACCGTCTCCCGATTTCTTCTCTAAAACAATAGGAAAACAGCCTCTGAAAGCCTTTCACTAGAGCTTAGGGAAAAGAAAGAATTTGAAATATAAAAAAGAAACATAAACAAATTTATAATAAAAAAGAAATCTAATTAGATTATTAATTTAATCTAACTAATAATGCATAAGTGTTCATATACTTTCCATAAGTCTGTATACAAGGCTTTTCTTCAACCCCCCAACGAAAAATGGAATTTTATTTCCCGTCCGACCTATCCATTCTTATTCAAGACCCAATCTGTAGACGAACACTACAGTAGTAGTGGAGTAAAAGGACTATCATTTCAATTCCTTTTCACTACTATAAATGAATTTTTCATTGAATTCGAGACAAAAAGATTTTAAGCATTTTAGAGAACAAACCTACTGATGCTTAGAATTTTGCATGAAAAAAGTCTCAAAAGTCCTTTTGCCGCACTTGCTTCCTCGATCAACAAAACGGAATAAACTATTTATTTCAATTCTCTTGTCGATCAGGCGACACCCGGATTTGAACTGGGGAAAAAGGATTTGCAGTCCCCCGCCTTACCACTCGGCCATATCGCCAAAATAATACAAAAATATATATATACCCCTCCCTTCAAAAAACCAAACAAAAAAGGTACGGGGTTCTAAACTTCTTTTTTTGATGTGTTTGTATCTTCAATTCCATTTTCTGTAATCCCCTTTTTGAAAGGGATCTCTTCCCTTTTCTATTGAAAAACGTATAGCTTTCAGTCACAAAAGCAAAAAGAATGTCGGGACAAAGCGCAACCATTAACTACAAATTCCTGAATCTGAATCAAAAATGGTTTTTTCTGAATGAAATAAAAAAATAGAAATTGATACATAACCAATCAATATTGGTTTTTTTATTGAAAAAGAATCCTTCTCAATTCAATTTCAATTATAATTGAAATTATAACAGCAACGGTGAATATATGTCAACCCCGGAACATAAATTTTTATTATTACACAGATATTATAGAATCGGGTATCTTATTCGTATATGATAGCTAATATTATAGGGAATTTTAAAGAAATTCTCGTGCGTACATTTTTGTGCCAATTTTTTATTAAATGAAATAGAATAGATTGATTGAATTGATGATGAATAGAAAATAGAAATTAACACGACATACGCGCTGTCCCGAACAAATATGACTGCAATAAAGTAAGAGACATAGATAGCTATAATTGGGGTTAGATCTATGCATGTTTAATAAATCCTAGTTCTCAAATTCTAAAAAAAGAGGTAAAAATATCTCTCTTCTTTGTGAATTCGAATTCGTTTTCGAACAATTGAAAAGGGAAGTGCTAAAAAAATAAATACTATATTGTTTCTGCTTATTAGATTCTATCTTTATCTCATCGAGCCGAGCAAATTCCGAATTCAATTTTTGTTTTGAGATTCTTAATTCTTAAAAACCCCCCGAAGTCTAGGTGAATTTTATAAATTTGTGTCGATTTATATTACAAGTTAGATTAGATTATATTGGTTTGTTTTATTACAAAAAAATTCCAATTTGCGTATAAAATTATATTTATTCCTCTTTTCATAGTATTTCATAGACGAAGTTAGGTAAAATTTCATGTGATTCAGTAAAGTAAAAAGAACCGAAATTCCATGATTGCTAAATATATTCATGTGATTCGATGAAGAATGACAGCGTGGGATATTTTCTAGAAAATAAATGAAATGGGGAAATTGAAAATGCTTGGGGTTGGAAATGAAGGAATGTCTACACTACCCGGATTGAATCAAATACAATTTGAAGGGTTTTGTCGATTCATTGATCGGGGTTTAACAGAAGAACTTTTTAAGTTTCCAAAAATTGAAGATACAGATCAAGAAATTGAATTTCAATTATTTGTGGAAACATATAAATTGGTCGAACCCTCAATAAAAGAAAACGATGCTGTATATGAATCACTTACACATTCCTCTGAATTATATATATCCGCGGGATTAATTTGGAAAAACTGTAGGGATATCCAAGAACAAATAATTTTTATTGGAAACATTCCTCTAATGAATTCCCTGGGAACTTCTATAGTAAATGGAATATATAGAATTGTAATCAATCAAATATTGCAAAGCCCAGGTATCTATTATCGATCAGAATTGGACCATAACGGAATTTCGGTCTATACCGGCACCATAATATCAGATTGGGGAGGAAGATTAGAGTTAGAGATTGATCGAAAAGCAAGGATATGGGCTCGTGTAAGTAGGAAACAGAAAATATCTATTCTAGTTCTATCATCAGCTATGGGTTCGAATTTAAGCGAAATTCTAGAGAACGTTTGCTACCCTGAAATTTTCTTGTCTTTCCTGAATGAAAAGGAGGAAAAAAAAATCGGGTCAAAAGAAAATGCCATTTTGGAGTTTTATCGCCAATTTGCTTGTGTAGGCGGAGATCCTGTATTTCCTGAATCTTTATGTACGGAATTACAAAAAAAATTTTTTCAACAAAGATGTGAATTAGGAGGGATTGGTCGACGAAATATGAACCGAAGACTGAATCTTGATATACCTCAGAACAATACATTTTTGTTACCGCGAGATATATTGACAGCTGCGGATCATTTGATTGGAATGAAATTTGGAATGGGTACACTTGATGATATGAATCATTTGAAAAATAAACGTATTCGTTCCGTAGCAGATCTCTTACAAGATCAATTTGGATTGGCTCTGGTTCGTTTAGAAAATATAATTAGAGGAACTATATGTGGTGCAATTCGATATAAATTGATA